GGAGAAGCCGTAGGTATTATTGCGGGTCAATCAATTGGGGAACCAGGGACTCAACTAACATTAAGAACTTTTCATACCGGTGGAGTATTCACAGGTGATACTGCCGAACATGTACGAGCTCCTTCTAATGGAAAAATAAAATTCAATGAGGATTTGGTTTATCCCACACGTACCCGTCATGGGCATCCTGCTTTTCTATGTTCTATAGACTTGTATGTAACTATTGAGACTCGGGATATTATCCATAATGTGAATATTCCACCAAAAAGTTTGATTTTAGTTCAAAATGATCAATATGTAGAATCAGAACAAGTGATTGCTGAGATTCGTGCCGGAACGTCTGCTTTTCGTTTTAAAGAGAAGGTACGAAAACATATTTATTCTGAATCAGAGGGAGAAATGCACTGGAGTACCGATGTCCACCATGCATCTGAATATATACATGGTAATGTTCATCTATTACCAAAAACAAGTCATTTATGGATATTAGCAGGAGGTCCGCGCGGATCCAGTATAGTGTCTTTTTCACTCCACAAAGATCAAGATCAAATGAATGTTCATTCTTTTTCTTTCGAAGAAAGATATATCTTTGACCTCTCAATGACTAATCATCGAGTAAGACATAAATTGTTGGATACTTCTGGTAAAAAAGATAGGGAAATTCTTGACTATTCAAGACCTGATCGAATCATATCCAATGGTCATTGGAATTTCATATATCCTTCTATTCTCCAAGAAAATTCTGATTTCTTGGCGAAAAAACGAAGAAATAGATTCATTATCCCATTACAATATGATCAAGAACGAGATAAAGAACTAATGCCCTGTTTTGGTATTTCGATTGAAATACCCATAAATGGTATTTTACGTAGAAATAGTATTCTTGCTTATTTTGATGATCCACGATACAGAAGAAATAGTTCAGGAATTACTAAATATGGGACCATAGAGGTAGATTCAATCATAAAAAAAGAGGATTTGATTGAGTATCGAGGAGCAAAAGAATTTAGTCCGAAATACCAGAAAGTAGATCGGTTTTTTTTCATTCTCGAAGAAGTGCATATCTTACCCGGATCTTCGTTCATAATGGTCCGGAACAATAGTATCATTGGAGTAGATACACAACTCGCTTTAAATACAAGAAGCCGGGTAGGCGGATTAGTCCGAGTGGAGAGAAAAAAAAAAAGTATTGAACTGAAAATCTTTTCTGGAGATATTCATTTTCCTGGAGAAACAGATAAGATATCCAGGCACAGCGGCATTTTGATACCACCAGAGACGGAAAAAAAAAATTCTAAGAAATCAAAAAAATTGAAAAATTGGATCTATGTCCAACGGATCACACCCACCAAGAAAAAGTATTTTGTTTCGGTTCGGTCCGTAGTCACATATGAAATAGCTGATGGGATAAATTTAGCAACACTTTTCCCTCGGGATCTCTTGCAGGAAAAGGATAATGTCCAACTTAGAGTTGTCAATTATATCCTTTATGGAAATGGCAAGTCAATTCGAGGAATTTATCACACAAGTATTCAATTAGTTCGGACTTGCTTAGTATTGAATTGGGACCAAGAAAAAAATGGTTCTATAGAAGAGGTTCATGCTTCCTTTGTTGAGGTAAGGACAAATGATCTGATTCGCGATTTCATAAGAATTGAGTTAGTCAAGTCCACTATTTCGTATACCGGAAAAAGGTATGATAGGGCAAGTTCCGTATTGATTTCCGATAATGGATTAGATCGCACCAATATCAATCCTTTTTATTCCAAGGCGAAGATTCAATCACTTACCCAACATCAAGGAACTATTGGTATTGGTACGTTGTTGAATCGAAATAAGGAATGCCAATCTTTGATAATTTTGTCATCATCCAATTGTTCTCGAATTGGTCCATTCAATGGCTCGAAATATAACAATGTGACAAAAGAATCAGATCCCATAATCCAAATTAGGGATTTGCTGGGTCCCTTAGGGACTATTGTCCCTAAAATAGCGAATTTTTTTTCATCTTACTATTTAATAACTCATAATCATATCTTGTTAAAGAAATATTTGCTACTTGACAATTTTAAACAGACTTTCAAAGTACTTAAATACTGTTTAATAGATGAAAATAGGAGGATTTATAATCCCGATCCATGCGGTAACATAATTTTGAATCCATTCCATTTGAATTGGTGCTTTCTCCATCACGATTATTGTGAAGAGACATCTACAATAATTAGCCTTGGACAATTTATTTGTGAAAATGTATGTCTATTCAAATACGAATCACACGTAAAAAAATCTGGTCAAATTTTAATTGTTCATGTTGACTCCTTAGTTATAAGATCAGCTAAACCCTATTTGGCCACTCCAGGAGCAACTGTTCATAGCCATTATGGAGAAATCCTTTACGAAGGAGATACATTAGTTACATTTATATATGAAAAATCGAGATCTGGTGACATAACGCAAGGTCTTCCAAAAGTGGAACAAATCTTAGAAGTGCGTTCGATTGATTCAATATCGATGAACCTAGAAAGGAGAGTTGAAGGTTGGAACGAACGTATACAAAGAATTCTTGGAATCCCCTGGGGATTCTTGATTGGAGCTGAGCTAACCATAGCCCAAAGTCGTATCTCTTTGGTTAATAAGATCCAAAAGGTTTATCGATCCCAGGGGGTACAGATCCATAATAGACATATAGAAATTATTGTACGTCAAATAACATCAAAAGTGTTGGTTTCAGAAGATGGAATGTCTAATGTTTTTTTACCTGGAGAATTAATCGGCTTTTTGCGAGCGGAACGAGCAGGGCGTGCTTTGGACGAAGCGATCTGTTATCGGGCAATCTTATTGGGAATAACGAGGGCATCTCTAAATACTCAAAGTTTCATATCCGAAGCAAGTTTTCAAGAAACCGCTCGAGTTTTAGCAAAAGCTGCTTTACGAGGTCGTATTGATTGGTTGAAAGGCCTGAAAGAGAACGTTGTTCTGGGGGGGATTATACCTGTTGGTACCGGATTCCAAAAATTAGTACATCCTTCAAGGCAAGACAAGAACATTCATTTGGAAATCAAAAAAAAGAATCTATTCGAGTTGGAAATAAGAGATATTTTGTTACACCATAGAGAATTATTTTGTTCTTACGTCCAAAACAATTTCCATGAGACAAATTTCCATGAGACATCAGAACAATCATTTACGCGATTTAATGATTCCTAAGAGCAGATTCTTTCCTTTCACTTTAACTATCTTTCAATTATCTGGTCCGATTATTGATTTGGTAAAAAATAAAATAAGTAATTAAATTGGTAATAAATAAAATAAGTAATTAAAAGAAATTAATGGTTTGGGTCGTGTATCAACGGTCAATCCCCCGTAGAAGGTTCCATCGGAACAATTATTTATTTCAGGGTACCTCGTCTCTTTGTTAAAAAAAAGGAAGTCTGGGGAAAAATGACAAGAAGATATTGGAACATCAATTTGGAAGAGATGATGGAAGCAGGAGTTCATTTTGGTCATGGTACTAAGAAATGGAATCCTAGAATGGCCCCTTACATCTCTGCAAAGCGTAAAGGTATTCATATTACAAATCTCACTAGAACTGCTCGTTTTTTATCAGAAACCTGTGATTTAGTTTTTGATGCAGCAAGTAGGGGAAAAAACTTCTTAATCGTTGGTACAAAAAATAAAGCAGCGGATTCAGTAGCATCAGCTGCAATAAGGGCTCGGTGTCATTATGTTAATAAAAAATGGCTTGGTGGTATGTTAACGAATTGGTCCACTACGGAAACGAGACTTCACAAGTTCAGGGACTTAAGAGCAGAACAAAAGATGGGGAAACTCAACTGTCTCTCCAAAAGAGATGCAGCAATGTTGAAGAGAAAATTATCTACCTTGCAAACATATCTCGGTGGGATCAAATATATGACGGGGTTGCCTGATATTGTGATCATCGTTGATCAGCAAGAAGAATATACGGCTCTTCGAGAATGTGTCATTTTGGGGATTCCGACAATTTGTTTAATCGATACAAATTGTGACCCAGATCTCGCAGATATTTCGATTCCAGCAAACGATGACGCTATAGCTTCAATCCGATTGATTCTTAACAAATTAGTATCTGCAATTTGTGAGGGTCGTTCTAGCTATATAAGAAATCGTTGATTATCATTAAGAATAATATTAAGAATAATAAGATTAGTTAATTATTTGGCAACTCCATAGATTTATTGGATCGGTTACTATTTTTGAATTTTTAAAAAGAGATAAAATTTTTAAAAAGAGATAAAAAAAGTACTGGGGATATTGATATTATGTTATGATGTTATGTAATTTCTTGGTATCGTAAATAAAATATACAATTAATGATTCAAGTTAGTGAGTTGATAAATAGATGGTTGAATCAAAATAATTCCTTTTTTGAAGTTCAATTTCTGTCAGAGGACAATATGAATGTTATACCATGTTCCATTAAAACACTCAAAGGGTTATACGATATATCGGGTGTAGAAGTAGGCCAACATTTCTATTGGCAAATAGGAGGTTTACAAATCCATGCCCAAGTACTTATCACTTCTTGGGTCGTAATTGCTATCTTATTAGGTTCAGTCATCATAGCTGTTCGGAATCCACAAACCATTCCGACCGACGGTCAGAATTTCTTCGAATATGTCCTTGAATTTATTCGAGATTTGAGCAAAACTCAGATTGGAGAAGAATATGGTCCTTGGGTTCCCTTTATTGGAACTATGTTCTTATTTATTTTTGTTTCTAACTGGTCAGGTGCTCTTTTACCTTGGAAAATCATACAATTACCTCATGGGGAGTTAGCTGCGCCTACGAATGATATAAATACTACTGTTGCTTTAGCTTTACCCACGTCAGCGGCATATTTTTATGCGGGTCTTAGCAAAAAAGGATTGGGTTATTTCGGGAAATACATTCAACCAACCCCAATACTTTTACCAATTAACATCCTAGAAGATTTCACAAAACCTTTATCTCTTAGTTTTCGACTTTTCGGGAATATATTGGCTGATGAATTAGTAGTTGTTGTTCTTGTTTCTTTAGTCCCTTCAGTAGTTCCTATACCTGTTATGCTTCTTGGATTATTTACAAGTGGTATTCAAGCTCTTATTTTTGCAACGTTAGCCGCGGCTTATATAGGTGAATCCATGGAGGGTCATCATTGACTAGTTTTCGAAATAGTCTTTTTTAAGCTTATCCCAATTCATGCATGATTCAAGATAATCCACTTGGTTGGGGAACATAATAGATACAAATACAAATATGTATGAATATACGACCTAGAGTCGTAGGAAAAAAGATAGACGATATTGCGGAATTGTAAAAAAAAAAGATGGGTTGGGGGGGTCACACTAGATGTATGTAATCTCTATAAGTCCAGCCCCTGTGTCTGTTTCGAGGAATGATTCTAGAATCCGATTCAATATAGAATGTGGGTGGTTTACGTTATGGAAGAAACAAATGTATATGTGATATTAGATATTTACTAGTTATATAGGACTATTCCTAATATATATATATATTATTATATACACTATATATATATATATATATTATTGATTGATTTGATTGCGGTTCACTGCATTTATATAGTTCCAATATAAGTCCTTCTGTTTCGTCTGTGATTGTGGATTGAATGAAATGCAAAAAAGAGATGAACTCAAGGATAGTATCTAGAAGAAAAAAGAAAGGAAAGAAGAATTGAATGAAAGAATGGTTCGAAACAAAGAAATGCAATAACTAGAACCGTATACATATGTATTTACAAAAACTCCATTATGGGTAGAAACTCAAAATGAGATATCGAAATAGTTCTGACGATTCAGTAATATTATCATTTCAATTCGGAGTTTTTAGTTATTTCGACCCGATAGATCTTAATCAGATAGATCTTAATGATAAAATCTTAATGAAAAAAAAATGATAAAAAAAATGAAGTAAAAATTCATTGGTTGATTGTATCATTAACCATTTTTTTTTGGTGCGAGGAACTTACCATGAATCCACTGATTTCTGCCGCTTCCGTTATTGCTGCTGGATTGGCCGTAGGGCTTGCTTCTATTGGACCTGGAGTTGGTCAAGGTACTGCTGCAGGTCAAGCTGTAGAAGGTATTGCGAGACAACCAGAAGCAGAGGGTAAAATACGAGGTACTTTATTGCTTAGTCTAGCTTTTATGGAAGCTTTAACAATTTATGGACTGGTCGTGGCGTTAGCGCTTTTGTTTGCGAATCCTTTTGTTTAATCCTAGAAATGTAAAAAAGTACCTTACATACTATACTTTTTTTCTTATTTTTTTAATTTAACTCGCTATACTTTTTTCTTATTTTATTAACTCAGAATTGCTGTTTGCTTCTTCTAATTATATCAACGCTTTACTCCTACAATTATTTATTTGTTGAGACAATACCCCAGGAAAGGAAGGACTGTTTTGAGGATGAGTAATTACTGGATCCGCTCGTTTTCTTCCTTCGCGTACTTAGTTTAGTACAATGGAAACCTTTTTTTTACTTTTTTTAGGAATCGTTTCAACAAACGAGATATTTCACAATTGACATGAGACCCAAGACTTAACCTAATAAGTATTTTATTGGATTGGAAACTTCAAGTAAGAAATTTCAAAATTATCAAATTAAATTGCTAGATTTAATCTACTCCCATTAAAAAAAAAAATGGAAATAAAATTTATATAAAAAAAAGAAATCGATCAAAAAAGGGACGACGAAGTGATACAAAAAGAACTCTGTTCTTTGTTAGTCCTATCTATAAGAGGAGAGCATATGAAAAATGTAACCGATTCTTTCCTTTCCTTGGGTCACTGGCCATCCGCCGGGAGTTTCGGGTTTAATACCGATATTTTAGCAACAAATCCAATAAATCTAAGTGTAGTGCTTGGTGTATTGATTTTTTTTGGAAAGGGAGTGTGTGCGAGTTGTGTATTTCAAAAATAGGTTGGATCCATCCGACTGCACTTTATTTATGGTATTTTATTCATTTTATAGGATAAATAGGAAAAAAAGTGAACGATCTCAACGAATTATTTCTGAATAAATTAAGAAATCATATGTAAGAACCATAGCATTTCGTGACTTATTGGTAAATTTGATTCTCTATCAACCAATAATGTGAGACCATTAACATGGTTAAAGCTAAACTGTTTGAAGTCCAGGCAAAACATGGTACTCTTTCTACCGGTACTAACGTACCGAAATGGTTTAAAAATGAATAGTTGGTAATTTATCTGATATAGAACACTCATATCGATAAAATGATTTGAACCATTTATTAAAAAAATGGGCATCTTGCTCTTTTTTTTTTCCAATGCTGAATCGACGACCTACGTAAAAAAAAAATAGGAATTTTTGGATTTGAAGAAAAAAAGGAAATAAAAAAAAAATATAGAAATAAAATAAATTGTAAATTTTAATTTTAAATTAAATAAAGAACAAATACAAATAAAGAAAGAACTTTGCTGACAATTATAGATT